TACAAAATGCCTGAATAAAGGATTATTCTGATAGAATAAATTATATAATATTAAATATTATTTTTGTAATTAACTAAATTTATATTTTTTAATTATTAATTAAATCCAAAAGAATCAAAATCTTTTATGCATACACACTAAAATATAATATATAAAAAAAATAAGCTAATCAAGCTAATGAACTCATACTTCATTTATAAAGATTAAATTCTTTTTTTTTTATTAATAATTTTAAATTTATATTTATATTTATTTTAATTTTTAGAATTATATTTATTTTATCATCAAATTCATGAATTAACTGCTGAATAGGTCTTGAAATTAATACCCTTTCATTTTTAACATTAGTATTTAACAAAAAAATTTTAATTAATTCTGAATTTTGTATTAAATATTATTTAATTCAATCAATCTCATCAATTAATTTTTTATTTTTTAATTTATTAATAAACTTAAATATAGTAAATCAGATTTATTTATTTAATTTAATTTTATTAAATTTAAATTTAACTTTATTAATAAAAATAAGTAGAGCCCCATTTCATTTTTGAATTATTTCTTTAATTGAAGGAATCTCATGAATAAATACTTTTATTTTATTAACATTTCAAAAAATTCCTCCAATAATCCTAATTTCTTATTATTTAAATTTTAAATTTTTAATTATTATTATTATCTTAAATTGTTTTTTTGGATCATTAGGAGGATTAAATCAATTAAATATCCAAAAAATTATAACTTATTCATCAATTTATAATTTTAGATGAATATTTAGATCAATTATAATTAGAGAAAATATATTTTTTTTCTTTATTATTGTTTATACAATAATTTTATATAATTTATTTAATATTTTCAATTATTTTAATTTATATTTTATTAATCAATTGTATCTAATTAAAAGAAATAAATTAATTATCTTAATAATTTTTTTAAACTTACTTTCCTTAGGAGGAATACCCCCATTTATTGGATTTATTACAAAATGAATTATTTCATTTTTCATAATTATAAATTGAAATATTATTGTATTATTAATAATTATATCATCTTTAATTAATCTATACTACTATATACAATTAATTTATCCATTTATTACCATAATTAAATTAGAAAATAAATGATTAATTAAAAATAAAATAAATAAATTAACCTTAATTTTTTCTTATTTTTCTTTATTTAGATTAATTTTTTCAAGAATATTAATTTTAATTTTTTAATTTAAAACTTTAAGTTAAATCAAAAACTGTTAATTTTCAAAATTAAAATTAAAATATTATTTTAAGTTTTAATAAAAAATTTATATTATTAAGTTTGCAACTTAAATTCTTAATTAGAATATAAAACTTAGTAATAAAATTCTTAATCAAATTTTTAAATAAATTTACAATTTATCACCTATATCAGTCATATTACTTATTTAAATGAAAAAATGATTATTTTCAACTAACCATAAAGATATTGGCACATTATATTTCATATTTGGAATTTGATCTGGATTACTTGGATCTTCATTAAGATTTATTATTCGAATGGAATTAAGAACACCAGGAAGATTTATTGGAAATGATCAAATTTATAATGTAATTGTTACTTCACATGCTTTTATTATAATTTTTTTTATAGTTATACCTATTATAATTGGAGGATTTGGTAATTGATTAGTTCCTTTAATACTAGGATCTCCTGATATAGCTTTCCCTCGAATAAATAATTTAAGATTTTGATTCCTACCCCCTTCTCTTATTTTCTTATTATTAAGAAGAATTACTAATTCAGGTGCAGGAACAGGTTGAACCGTCTATCCTCCATTATCTTCAAATTTATCTCATAGAGGAAGATCAGTAGATTTAACTATTTTTTCATTACATATAGCAGGAATTTCTTCAATTTTAGGAGCTATTAATTTTATTTCCACTATTATAAATATAAAATTTAAAAATTTAAATTTTGAAATAATTCCTTTATTTGTCTGATCAATTCTTATTACTGCAGTTTTATTATTATTATCTCTTCCTGTTTTAGCAGGGGCAATTACAATATTATTAACTGATCGTAATTTAAATACTTCATTTTTTGATCCTGCAGGAGGAGGTGATCCTATTTTATACCAACATCTTTTCTGATTTTTTGGTCATCCAGAAGTATATATTTTAATTCTTCCAGGATTTGGAATTATCTCTCAAATTACAACTCAAGAAAGAAGAAAAAAAGAATCCTTTGGTAGATTAAGAATAATCTATGCTATAATTTCTATTGGCCTTCTAGGATTTGTAGTTTGAGGACATCACATATTTACTGTAGGTATGGATGTAGACACACGAGCTTATTATACATCAATTACCATAATTATTGCTATTCCTACAGGAATCAAAATTTTTAGATGATTAGCTAACTTAAATGGAGCTCTAATTAAATTAAATCCTTCATTAAACTGAACTATTGGATTTATTTTCTTATTCACTATTGGAGGATTAACAGGAATCATTTTATCAAATTCTTCAATTGATATTTCCCTTCATGATACATACTATGTAGTAGCTCATTTCCATTACGTTTTATCAATAGGAGCTGTATTTGCAATTATAGCCGGATTTTTAAATTGATATCCTTTATTTACAGGCCTAACACTAAATAATTTTTACCTAAAAATCCAATTTATTACTATATTTATTGGAGTTAATTTAACATTTTTCCCCCAACACTTTTTAGGATTAGCTGGTATACCTCGACGTTATTCTGATTATCCAGACTCATTCCTCTCATGAAATATAGTTTCTTCATTAGGATCAATAATTTCAATTTTTAGAATTATAATTTTAATTCTATTAATTTGAGAAAGAATAATCAATAAAAAATATATAATTTTTTCTTCTAGAATAATTTTTTCAATTGAATGAATTCAAAAAACTCCACCCCTTGAACATAGATTTAATGAACTTCCTAAAATTTATTTAAACTTCTAATATGACAGAATTTAATGTAATGAATTTAAGCTTCATCAATAAAGATTTTAATCTTTTTTTAGAAATTGCAACATGATCTAATATTAATTTACAAAATAGAAGTTCCCCTCTTATAGAACACTTATTATTTTTCCATGATAATTCCATAATAATTATTTTCTTAATCTCCAATTATGTTCTTTATATAATTATTATTAATATAATTAATAAATTTTATAATTTTAACCTTTTAGAAAATCAAAATATTGAATTTATTTGAACTATTATTCCTAGATTTTTTTTATTAATAATTGCTTTCCCATCACTTCATATACTTTATTTAATAGACGAAACAAATAATCCAAATTTAACCTTAAAAATTATAGGTCATCAATGGTATTGATCATATGAATATACAGATTTCAAAAATATTGAATTTGACTCATTTATATCATCATCTAATACACCCAATTCAAATAGTTTCCGATTACTTGATGTAGATAATCGAATTATTATTCCTATAAATACTCAAATTCGATCCTTAATCTCATCTATAGATACAATTCATGCATGAACTATCCCATCCTTAGGAGTAAAGACTGATGCTATTCCTGGCCGATTAAATCAATTAAATTTCTTAATTAACCGACCAGGTTTATTTTTTGGACAATGCTCAGAAATTTGTGGGACCAATCATAGATTTATACCAATTTGCATCGAAAGAATTAATTTAAATTATTTCATTAAATGAATTAAAAATTTCTAATTAAATCATTAGATAACTTAAAGCAAGTATAGGTCTCTTAAACCATATCATAATAATTAGCGTCTATTTCTAATGAAATTAAAGAATTAGTTAAACTAATAACATAAATTTGTCAAATTTAAATCATATAAAAATATATTCTTTTATTCCTCAAATAATACCCCTAAATTGAATAATTTTAATAATTTTTTTTTTAAGATTATTTTTTATTATTATTAATTTATTTTATTTTAATAAAAATTTCTCAAATAATAATAATTCAATAAAATCAATATTAAACTTTAATATTAAAAAAAATAACTGAAAATGATAAATAATTTATTTTCCACATTCGACCCATCATCAATATTAAATTTAAACTTAAATTGAATCAGATCAATAATCATTTTTATTTTTTTTCCTTTAAATTTTTGATTGATTCCTAATCGAATAATTATATTTTACAATTTAATTTATAAATTTATTAATTTAGAAATTAATAATTTATTAAAATTAAAATCTTTTAAAGGAAACTCAATTTTTTTTTTATCCATTTTTTTTATAATATTTTTCAATAATTTTATAGGACTTTTTCCCTATATTTTTACATCAACAAGACATTTAATTTTTAATTTATCTTTCTCATTACCTATCTGATTAACACTAATATTTTTTGGTTGATTAAATAAAACTCAAAATATATTTTCACATCTTATTCCAAATGGAACTCCTATCATTCTAATACCATTTATAGTATTAATTGAAACAATTAGAAATATAATTCGACCAGGAACACTAGCTGTACGACTAACTGCCAATATAATTGCTGGTCATTTATTAATTACTTTATTATCATCTAATGGAGTAAATTTATCTAGTATTTTTATTTCAATTCTTATTATTACAGAAATTCTTTTATTTACACTTGAAATTTCAGTAAGAATTATTCAAACTTACGTATTTACAATCTTATCTACACTTTATATATCTGAAATCCATTAATTTTAAATCATTAATGATAAATCATTCAAATCACCCATTCCACTTAGTAAATTTTAGCCCATGACCTTTAACTAGAGCTTTTGGAACAATAATTTTTATAATAAGAATAATTAAATGATTTAAAGAATTTAAATTTAATTACTTAATAATCATAGGATTACTTATTATTCTAATATCTATATATCAGTGATGACGAGATGTATCACGAGAAAGAACATTTCAAGGACTACATACAATTACAGTCAATATAAATATGCGATGAGGAATAATTTTATTTATTACATCAGAAGTATTTTTTTTTCTATCCTTTTTCTGAAGTTTTTTTCATAGAAGATTATCCCCTAATGTTGAATTAGGAAGAATATGACCTCCTATAAATATTCAAATATTCAATCCATTCCACATTCCTTTATTAAATACATTAATTTTATTAATTTCAGGAATTTCAGTTACATGAAGACATCAATGCTTATTAGAAAATAAATATTATAGAGCTTATCAAAGACTATTAATTACTATTCTATTAGGAATATATTTTACTATAATTCAAGGCTATGAATATATTCAAGCCCCATTTTCAATTGCAGATAGAATTTTTGGATCTACTTTCTTTGTTGCTACTGGATTCCATGGTTTACATGTATTAATTGGAACTTTATTTTTAATAGTTTGTTTAAATCGTTTAATAATAAATCATTTTTCTATAAATCACCACTTTGGATTTGAAGCAGCTTCATGATATTGACATTTTGTAGATGTAGTATGAATTTTTTTATTTACATTTATATATTGATGAAATAATTAATTTATATAATATATTAAGTATATTTAACTTCCAATTAAAAAGTTTATAAAAATAATATAAATAATTTTATCAATATTAATCTTTGCCCTTATTATTATAATAATTGTAAGAACTTTAATTATTATTTCAATAATTATTTCCAAAAAAAAAAAAAATGATCGTAAAAAACTAGCTCCCTTTGAATGTGGATTTAATCCTCAAACATCATCTCGAATACCATTTTCCTTACAGTTTTTTATTATTACAATTATTTTCTTAATTTTTGATGTAGAAATTTCTATTATTTTACCTATAATTATTATTTATAAATTAATTAATAAAAAAATTTGATTTATTTCAATAACTTCAATTATAATTATTTTAATCATAGGAATCTATTATGAATGAAATCAATCCTTACTAAATTGAAAATTTTAACAAAATTCATATTAGGATTATAATTTATATAAAATAATTAAATTGCAATTAATAAAAATTGAATATCAATTAATCTTAAATAAGAATTAATATATTAAAATTAATTTCGACTTAATAATAGGAGATTTTCTCCCTTATTTTTAATTGAAACCAATATTGAGGTTAGTTACTGTTAATAACTACAAAGAAAATCTAATTTTCCAATTAAAGAAATAATCAAGTTTAAACTTCTAATTTAAAATAAAGTGAATAAATTCATTTATATTTCTTTAACTAAATAAAATCCAATATTAAATTTGTAATAGTTTAAATCAAAACATTTCATTTTCACTGAAAAAATATTTATCATAAATTTATAAAAACATTTAAAAATCATTAATGATTACTTTTATATCTTCAATATAACACTCTTTTTAAGTTATTTAAATATAATATAAATAAAATTAAATAAATTGAAATAAAAAAAAAAATAAATAACTTAATAGAATTAAAATAAAAATAATAATTTAATTTCCTATACAATATAAATTTATTATATATATTCATACCTCCTATTTCCTCTAATCAACCTCTATCTAAAACCTTTATTAATTTATAAGTTAAATTTAAAACTAATATATTTACCCCATACAATGATAATAAAGGAATAAATCATATTAAACCTAAAAATGAATAAATCTTAAATATAATTATTTTATTAAAAACTAAATTTAATATTGAAACTATAAAACCAAATAAACCCCCTAAAAATAAAAAAATAAAAACTATAAATTTTATTAAAGAACTTAAATAAATTAAATAAAATACAGGTATAATCAATCAATTCAATAATCTTCCTCTTATAATAGATATTAATATAAGAAAATACATTCTTAATAATATAATCAAATCTTTATCATGCAATAAAAAAATTTTATTTAAATTTACCAATTTAAACATTCTAAAATATAATAAACGAAATGTATATCTTAAAGTTAAACCTGTAGAGAAAAAAAAAAAAAAAAAAACAACTATATTTACATTAGAAAATAAAACAATCTCTAAAATTAAATCCTTAGAGTAAAATCCTGCTATAAATGGAATCCCACACAAGGCTAAATTAGAAATATTAAAATTAATTGAAATTAGGGGTATAAAATTACCTAATCCTCCCATAAATCGAATATCTTGATTGTTATTTAAATTATGAATAATTGCTCCAGCACATATAAATAATAAAGCCTTAAATATAGCATGAGTAGAAAGATGAAAAAAAGCTAAATTACTATAACCTAAACATAAAATACTTATTATTAACCCTAATTGACTAAGAGTAGAAAGAGCAATAATTTTCTTTAAATCAAATTCATAATTAGCTGAAATACCAGATATAAATATAGTTAATATAGCTAAAATTAATAAAATTTCTTTAAAAAAATTATTATACAATAAATAATCAAATCGAATTAATAAATAAACTCCAGCTGTTACTAAAGTAGAAGAATGAACTAAAGAAGATACAGGAGTAGGTGCTGCTATCGCAGCAGGTAGTCAAGCAGAAAAAGGAATTTGAGCTCTTTTAGTTATAGCAGCTAATACAACTAAAATTATAATAAATCTTATAAATTTTTCCGTATTTATAATTAAAATATACGTTATAAAATTTCATCTACCCAAATTTAATATTCATGAAATAGATATTAATAATATTACATCACCAATTCGATTTCTTAAAACAGTAAGTATACCTGAATTAAAGGATTTAAAATTTTGATAAAAAATTACTAACGCAAATGAAACTAACCCTAATCCATCTCAACCTAACAAAATCGCAATTAAATTTAAACTAAAAATTAATAAAATTATTGATAAAACAAATAATAAAATTAAAAAAATAAATCGATTGATATATAATTCACCTATTATATAACTTTTTCTATAAAAAATTACTATTCTTGAAATCAGTGAAACAATAAATAAAAAATATAATGATATTCAATCAAAATAAAAAATCAAATCAAAAGATCTAGAATTTAAACTAATTAAATCAAACTCAATAAAAAATTTAAATCCAGAAAGAATTATATACCTACCTAAAATTATCCCTAATAGACTTAATATAAATAATAATAAAACTCTAAACTCTAATATATAATTTTTAATATAAATTTATCTAAAGTTTAAAAAACATTTTTAATTCCACAAATTAATATTTTACTTAAATTATTTAAATTAAAATCAAATAAAAAAATAATCAACCTTAAAAATTAATAAATTTAATGGAACTCAATGAATTATTAATAATAAATATTCTCGTAAATTAATATTATTAAAATTAAAAATTCCCTTATTAAACATACCATGTTGACTAAAAGTAAAAATATATAACCTATAAGCTGCTCTGAAAAAAGAAATAATTATTAAAAATATTATAGAAATTTTAGATCAGGAAATAATTCTTATTAATAAACTAATTTCACCAAATAAATTTAAAGAAGGAGGAGCAGCTATATTTGAACTTAAAAATAAAAATCATCATAATGATAAATTAGGTATTAAATTTAATAACCCCTTATTAATTAGTAAACTACGTCTTCCCAATCGCTCATATATGAGATTGATTAAAACAAATAAACCTGATGAACATAATCCATGACCGATTATTAAAATTAATCTTCCTATAAATCCATAATAATTTAATGTTATAATCCCCCCCACCACTAATCTTATATGAACGACTGAAGAATAAGCAATTAATAGTTTCATATCTATTAAATGAAGACATAATAAACTAATTAATCTACCTCCAACTAAGGAAATAATAATCCAAATAAAATTAAATTTTAAGGAAACTATTATTATTAATTTTATAATTCGTATTAACCCATACCCCCCTAACTTTAATATTACTCCAGCTAAAATTATAGATCTAGACACAGGGCCTTCAACATGAGCCTTAGGTAGTCATAAATGAAATAAAAATATAGGTATTTTAACTAAAAAAGCTAAAATTATTAAAATATATAACATTAAATTATTTATATCTTTAAATATAATAAATCTAAAAGAATAAAAATAAAAATAAACTAAAAAAATTCCTAATAATAAAGGAAGTGACACAAATAGAGTATAAAAAATCAAATAAATCCCAGCTTGAATACGCTCGGGCTGATATCCTCATCCTAAGATCATAAACAATACAGGTAAAATTCTTCTTTCAAAAAATAAATAAAAAAAAAAAATGTCTATAGAAAAAAAAGCTAATATTAAACTAATTATTATAAATAATAAATTAATTAAAAATAATAAAGGAAAAAGATTATAATTATATAATATAAATCTTGCTAAAATAATTAAACTACAAATTCATAAAGATAATAAAACCATTGAAAATCTTAAATAATCTATACCTAAATAATTAAATAAATTTCTAAATATAAATAAATTACATGAATATATAATTAAAAAAAAAAAAACTAATATTATACTTACATATACTAATCATCATTTTTTAATAATAAAAAAAAAAAAAAATCTTATAAAAAAAATTTTTAACATATTAAAAAATTATAAACATAAAAATAATCTCTACCTACATTACGAATTAATATAACTAAAATTGTAATTCCTAAAACTCCTTCACTAACTATAAATACTATGAATATTATTAAAAAATAAAATTCATTATAAATATTTATAAAAATTAAAAATATAAATAAAAATAATAATAATATTAAAAATTCTAAAACCAATAATATATTTAATAAATGCTTACGTTTGATTACAAGTATAAAATTTACTAAAATAAATAAAAATGAAATTAAAATATTAAATATAATCATTAGTTTTTATAATTTAATTTAAAATATTGATTTTGTAAATCAATTTTAAGATATATTCTTTGAAAACTCTCAAAATAATATAAATAATTATATTTGAAATTATAAAAATTTATTTACTAACTTTAATAATCACATTTACAATATTATTATATTTTATTAAAAATCCCCTAAATATAGGTCTAATAATTTTAATTCAATCATTAATTATTTGTATTTTAATAACATTTTTTTTAAATTTTTTTTGATTATCATATATCTTATATTTAATTATATTAGGAGGAATTTTAATCTTATTTATATATATATGTTCAATTGCTTCTAATAAAATTATTTTATTTAATATTAATCTAATAATATTATTAGTATTTATTTTTATAATTTTAATCTTAAGATTAAGTAATATTAAATGAATAAGAATAAACTTGATAGAAATAGATAAAATAAATAATTTTTTCTCTAATGAAATAATTAACATATCTAAAATATATAATAATATAAGATTTAAAATTTCTATTATACTAATTATTTATTTATTTTTATTATTATTTATAGTTACTATATTAACAAACTCTAATAAAGGTCCTTTACGAATTTCTATTTTAAATTAACCAATGAAAATCTCTAAAAATAATGTTATTATAAATCTTTTAAATAATTCCTTAGTTAAACTCCCTACTCCCTCTAATATCACATTTTGATGAAACTTTGGATCTTTATTAGGAATATGCCTAATTATTCAAATCTTCACAGGTTTATTTTTATCAATACATTATTGTCCAAATATTAATTTAGCTTTTGATAGAATTATCAATATTAATCGAAATGTAGAATTTGGATGATTATATCGAATTATTCACGCTAATGGAGCATCAATATTTTTCATTTGTATTTATCTTCATATTGGTCGAAATATTTACTTTGAATCTTATAATTACATTCACACATGATCAATTGGAGTAATAATTTTATTAATAACAATAGGAACAGCTTTCCTAGGTTATGTTCTCCCATGAGGACAAATATCTTTTTGAGGGGCAACTGTTATTACAAATTTAATATCAGCCATTCCTTATATTGGATCAGATTTAGTTCAATGAATTTGAGGTGGATTTACAATTAATAATGTAACACTCAATCGATTTTTTTCAATTCACTTTATTTTACCTATAATTATTGCTTTAATAGTAATCATCCACATTATTTACCTTCATCAAACTGGATCTAATAATCCTTTAATAATTAATAAAAATTTAGATAAAATCCCATTCCACCCTCTATTCACTTTTAAAGATTTATTAGGAATGTTAATAATAATATTCATTTTAATAATTTTTTCTTTAACATATCCCTTTAATTTAATAGATCCTGATAATTTTATAATTGCCAACCCTCTTTCAACCCCCCCTCATATTCAACCTGAATGATATTTTTTATTTGCATATTCAATTTTACGTTCAATTCCTAATAAATTAGGAGGTGTAGTTGCTTTATTAATATCAATTTTAATTTTATTTTTTATACCTATATTATTTAACAAATCAATTCAAGGAAATTCATTTTTTTATCTAAATAAAATCTTATTTTGAATTTTCTTATCAATATTTTTAATTTTAACTTGAATTGGTTCTAAACCTATTGAATATCCTTTTGTTAATATCGGACAAATTTTTACAGTCTTATATTTTAGATATTTTATTATAAATCCTATTTTAAGATTATATTGAAAAAAATTAATTAATTAATTAATGAGCTTGATAAAGCATTTGTTTTGAAAACTTAAGAAAGAAATATAAATTTCTATTAATTTTAAAAGAAAAATATTAATCATATTTTATTAAATTACCAAATTTTAAAAATTTGTAAAAAAATATTTTTTTTTCACGTATATATACCTTGGATAAATTTTAAAAAATTGATCATTCACGGTGATTTTCATTCTATTAGATAAATTTCAATTAAATAAACAAATTTATACCTATAATCTCCAAAATTATTATTCTAATTAAACTATCAATTGAAAATTAAATTAAAACTAAACAAACAATAAATAAAAATAAATTTAAAGATAAAGGTAGAAAAATTTTTCAAGTTAAATATATTAATTTATCATAACGAAATCGAGGCAAAGTCCCTCGAACTCAAATAAATAAAAATCTAATTAACCTAATTTTTAAAAAAAAAATATAATCAAAAATTTTTCCATATATAAAAAAAAATAAAACATAAATCAATCTTATAAATAAAATCATTCTATATTCAGCTAAAAAAATTAAAGCAAATTCTCTCCCCCCATACTCAATATTAAACCCAGAAACTAATTCTCTTTCACCTTCAGAAAAGTCAAAAGGAGTACGATTACATTCAGCCAATAAAGTCACAAAAACTGCCATTCTAATGGGAAATAATAAAAAAAATAATATTAGATATTTTTGAATATAAACTAAATTAATTAAATTAAATCTTATAATCATTAAAATAACACATAAAAAAAGAAAAATTAAAGAAACTTCGTAAGATAAAGTTTGAACAATCCCTCGCAAGGAACCTAATAAAGCATAATTAGAATTAGAAGATCAACCATTCATTATAATTATATAAACTCCTAATCCTAATAATCTTAAAAAAAATAAAAATCTTAATCTCAAAAAATTCAATCCTTCCATATAAGGAAAAACTATTCAAATAAATAAAGATAAAAACAACCTAAAAATAGGTGAAATTAAATAATAAAAAAAATTAGATTTTTCAGGTAAATAATATTCTTTACTAAATAATTTAATAGCATCTCTAAAAGGTTGAACAATCCCTATTAAACCTAATTTATTAGGTCCCTTACGAAATTGAATATATCCTAAAACCTTACGTTCTAATAAAGTTAAAAAAGCTACTCCAACTAAAATACCAATTATTAAAATCAATATATTTAAATTTAAAACTAATAAATCAATTATTTGAATATATTATTTATATTTTATTAATATATAAATGAATTCTAAATTCAATGCATTAATTCTGCCAAAATAATCAACCTTATCACTTTACAAAATAATTATTATTAATCATTAAATTAAAATTTTTTATTCCAAACATTTAATCCTTTCGTACTAAAATGTTACATATATTTAAAGATAGAAACCAACCTGGCTCACGCCGGTCTGAACTCAGATCATGTAAAATTTTAATAGTCGAACAGACTAAATAATTAAACTCTTGCATTTAATATAAATTTTAATCCAACATCGAGGTCGCAATCTTAAATTTCTATAAGAACTAAAAATCTAAATAACGCTGTTATCCCTTAGGTAATTTAATCATTAAATCCATAATACTAATTCAACATATTAATCTCTAATCTAAATTTAAAATATTAATAAATTAAAGTTTTTTAAATTTATAAATCACCCCAATCAAAATTAATTAAAATTTAATATTTAAATTAAATTTAAAAATTAATTAATTTAAAATCTAAAGGGTCTTCTCGTCTTTTAAATTTATTTATATTTTTTAATATAAAAAATAAATTCAATTATTAAAATTTATACAGTTTTATTTTCATGAAATCATTCATTCCAGTTTTCAATTAAAAAACAAATTATTATGCTACCTTCGTACAGTTAAAATTCCGCAGCCCTTCAAATTTATTATTCAGTGGGCAGATTTGACTTTAAATTTAAAACTAAAAGACATGTTTTTGTTAAACATGTGAAATAAATTAATTTTATCAAAAATAATTAAATTTTGCCTAATTTATTAATTTTAATTATTTTAATTATTTCAATCATATATTTAATTATACTAATTTTAACATTATTAATTTTTAAAAAAAAATTAATAAAAATTTTTTAATATATAATTAATTTATAAAAATTAAATAATAATTTTAATTAATAAATAATAAATTAATAACTTAAATAATAAAAAATTTCAATTTTATAATTTTATTTAATATTAATAACTAAATATAAAACTTTATATATAAGATTAACCCTATATATATAATAATTTAATTATATTTATTTATATATTCACACAAACAAACTTAATTAATTAAATTATAAATTAAATTTATTTCTTAAAAAACTAGATATAAAAAAAAACGAATAACTTTTCATTCCTAAAAATCAATTATTTATAATTATTTAACATTAACAAAAATTAATTTTTATCTCTTAATTTTTTTCGAGATTTATAAATTTATTAATTATTTTTATTAAACTCTGATACACAAGATACAATAAATTAAATTTACTTTTAACAATTTATAATTTTTAATTTTTTTAAAAATTCAATTAATTTACTAATTAACTATAAATATAAACACTATTTCTAATTAAATTAATTACTTAAATATAAATTAAATTAAATATTACTTTAATTAAACTAAAATATAAAATAAACTACAAAAATTAATTTTATAAATTTTAATTAAATCAAATCAGATTATTTATTAATCAAAATTTTTATTGTAAATAAAATACTAAATTAGCTTTAATTTGATATATATATATTTCTAGAAACATTTTCCAATACTTCTACTATGTTACGACTTATCTTAATTATATAAATATACTAATAAGAGTGACGGGCAATATGTACTTATTTAAAAACAATAATCATTAATAATAAATTTTATTAATTACATTTAAATCCAATTTAATAAATTAATTTTAAATTAAATTATTATAAATAAACCTTTTATTGTAATTCATTTTTATTCTTATCAATAAACTGTATCTTGATTTGATATTAATTTAAATTTAAATTTTTAAATATTATAAATTATTTATAAATATTTTTATAACAACGATATACAAATTTTAATATAAGTAAAATTTATTGTGGATTATCAATTACTAAACAAATTCCTCTAAATTGATTTAAATACCGTCAAATTCTTTAATTTTCAAATTTTAATTTTACTAATTTAATTATATAAATTATTAATTTTAATAATAGGGTATCTAATCCTAGTTTTATTAAAAATTTGTTTAAATATTATTAATATTTTTAATATATTTTAATTATTCAATTTTACCTAATTAATTAAATTATTAATTATAAAATAAATTTAATTTATTTAAAATTTAAATTTAATATTTATTTATATTAATTGTTTAACCGCTATTGCTGGCACAATTTTAATTAAAACTAACTTTATATTTCTAAAATTAAATTTCTTAAAATTTAATATTAAAATTAATTATTACAATTAAAAATAATTTAATTTATTTAAAATTAAAATTTATTTACATTAAAATTCATATATAATTTTAAACATACAATAAATAAAAAACCAGAAATAATTTTATAAATATATTTTTTAATTTTTTTTATTAATATAATTTTAAACATACAATAAATAAATATTTTTTTTTTTTTTTTTTTGATATAATAATTTAAATTTATTTTTAATTAATAAATAAATATATATATTAATATTAATTATAAATATAATTTTATAAATTTAATAATATTTAAATTAAATAATTTATAATTATTATTTATTTATTTAAATAATATTTATATTTTATTATATTATTTGATTAAATTTATTATAATTATTATAAATTTATAAAATTATATTTAATAATTATTAAATAATTTATATATATATATCTAAATATTAATTATTATAAATAAATATTAATAATTTAAATTTATTTTTAATTAATAAATAAATATATATATTAATATTAATTATAAATATAATTTTATAAATTTAATAATATTTAAATTAAATAATTTATAATTATTATTTATTTATTTAAATAATATTTATATTTTATTATATTATTTGATTAAATTTATTATAATTATTATAAATTTATAAAATTATATTTAATAATTATTAAATAATTTATATATATATATCTAAATATTAATTATTATCTATAGTTATACCATTTTTTACCAAATCATTATTTTTTAAATTTATTATAAA